TTATGGATAGATATTACCTCTCTTTTTCCCTTTCAAAAAAAAATCAAAATGATTGAAGTTTTTCTATTTGGAATCGTCTTAGGTCTAATTCCCATTACTTTGGCTGGATTATTCGTGACTGCATATTTACAATATAGACGTGGCGATCAGTTGGACCTTTGATTAATTAATATCTCTTTCCTTTTTTTTTTTTTTTTTACTCACCCCCCCCTCTTTATTAATTCATTTAATTGAATCTAGGGGAGGTCAAGTCAGATTGCTATTGAATTTTTTTATTTCAATTTTGGTTTGGTGTCATTTATTTTCTACCTAACAAGAGCAGAATCACGCTCTGTAGGATTTGAACCTACGACATTGGGTTTTGGAGACCCACGTTCTACCGAACTGAACTAAGAGCGCTTTCTTATCACAATAAGATAAGGCTGTAATAGAAAGGGGAGGATTCTTTTATATATATAAAGGATATCTTGCACACCTATACTATTATACTATTATATATGATATAGAATAATAGTATTAAAGATTCTGTATGCTCAATTTTAATTGATCTAAAATTGCTCCTTCGTTACTGCTCAAAGGAGAAGTAATAGGTAGGGATGACAGGATTTGAACCCGTGACATTTTGTACCCAAAACAAACGCGCTACCAAGCTGCGCTACATCCCTTTCAATTGGTTTACAGTGTCATTATAGAGAATCCCTGTCTTGTTTTCCACACTTTGAATTCCTATATTGATATAGAATATCAATTTTTCTTGCTACTTCCCCTTTTTTATCTCATATTATATAAGGACCCTATAACAAATTAATTTATTAATAAATTAATCTTTTTTGTGGAAATTCTTGGGTGGAAAGTTACATATTTTTCTGTTTTAAGAAAATGAAAATCTTATCTATCAAATAATTGTCCATTTTAATTTGGATTAGGGATTTCGCATCCAAATAGATAAAAAGAAGTGGTCCTTAACTACATATTCATCTGATTATATATCTAGTACCATATTGTAATACAATAAAAAGGGGGTTTTAAATGCGAGATCTAAAAACATATCTTTCCGTAGCACCAGTACTAAGTACTCTATGGTTTGGTTCTTTAGCAGGTTTATTGATAGAGATCAATCGTTTATTCCCGGATGCGTTAACATTTCCTTTTTTTTCATTCTAGTTATTTATTGGCGTGGGACGGGGTGAAGGAGATTAGAGATACAATCAAATATCTGATCCCCCCCTTTTTTTTTTTTCGCTTTTTAGAATAAGGGATAGTAGATTCAACCGCACCGAAATTCGGGGTTCAGGCTCCAATTAAATTACTAGTCGAGGAAAAACGGAAATGCGGCTAAGGCAACATCTATCAAATATTCTACACTACAAAAGGGCTTCAATTAAATACTCCACTGTGATTCTATTCTAAATTATTCTGATTCTAAATCTAAAAAAATTAGAAATCATTGTATTACTTATTTTTTACTATAATCTTTTTTTATAGATTTCAATTTATTACTACGAAATCATTCCTAATTTGATTTTTAGTTAGCAACTTTTTTTTTCTTATTTGTTTTTGACCCTAAAATCAATAGGATAGGGTGGGGTGGATTAAAACCTAAAGGGGGTTCATGGCTAAGAGTAAAGATGTCCGAGTAACGATTATTTTGGAATGCACCAATTGTGTTCGAAACGGTATTAATAAAGAATCAACGGGCATTTCCCGATATATTACTCAAAAAAATCGACACAATACGCCCAGTCGATTGGAATTGAGGAAATTCTGTCCCTATTGTTACAAACATACAACTCACGGGGAGATAAAGAAATAGATCAAATCGAGTGCCTGTATGTCATATGTTACCGCTCTCTCAAGGAATATTAAAATATGACTTACTTTAGGTATAGAATTAGTTATATGTAATGCCACTATTAGTACATAGAATAGATTATTCTTTTTTTTTCTATATAATTATATATTACATATACATAAATCTAGAATAATGAATAAACAAAGAAAATCTTATAAATTCCATAATTTGGTCCGATCTAAATAGGACTAAATTAGATTTTCAAATTTAAGAATTAGAAATATGGATAAGGATAGGATTTTTATTTTTAGAGATAAGGAATAAACAAATTATGGATAAATCCAAGCGATCTTTTCGTAGGCGTTTGCCCCCGATCCAATCGGGGGATCGAATTGATTATAGAAACATGAGTTTAATTAGTCGATTTATTAGTGAACAAGGAAAGATATTATCTAGGCGAGTAAATAGATTGACTTTAAAACAACAACGATTAATTACTATTGCTATAAAACGAGCTCGTATTTTATCTTTGTTACCCTTTCTTAATAATCAGAAACAATTTGAAAGAGGGGAATCGGTCGCTAGAACTAGAGGTCTTAGAACTAGAACTAAATAAAAAAAGTGTGCTTATCCTTCCATTTTCAATTGAATCAAAATTCAAATCCGAACTCAAGCGTAGGTTGATGTTTTATTCGAAAAATCCGAAAATCAAACAAACCGAAATTCCCTTGTAATGTTGTAAGAATAATAAAAATAAAAGAATCGAGTCGGGAAAGGAAAATCCTTTTTTTTGCTCTTTTTGTTTTGATGACCTTATCATCATCATCATCTTTTTTCGTACTAATTTCTATTCCACCCTCTCCGAGTTTATTCTCGAGGAAACTCCATTTAAAGTATTCCGGTGGATTCCTTCCGATTCACTTATTCTTTTTCTTTATTAATATTTTTTTTAATAAATCGCTTTGGAAATCATATAAAGACAATTCCTATTTAATATAGCTATTTGTGCAAGTATTTTACGATTAAGAAGCAACTGCTTACGGTACAGGTTGTGTAGTAGTGTACTATACCTATAGGATACCGATTCCGCGCGAATTGCTGCATTTATTCGAGTGATCCACAAACGACGAAAATCTCTTTTTTTCCTACCTCTATCCCGATGCGCCGAAAACAAAGCTCTTATTCTTTGTTGAATAATAGTTTGAGTCACTTTTGAATGAGCCCCTCGAAAACCTGATACAAAGAAACGCATTTTTGTTCGACGTCTCCGAGCTATATATCCTCGTTTAATTCTGGTCATTGAAGAAAAGAAACTTTGATGAATAACTCATTCTTTCTTTCGGTTATTCTTTTTCCCTTTACTAGTCTATTAATAACAAAACGGATTCTTCCAATGTATAAAATAAAAATTCCAATGGCTTTTGCTACTATAACCGTCCCGACCACGAGTTTTTGCCTTTTTTAGGCATTTTATTTTGCCTATAAATAAGAACTTAAATATTAGGTATAAAAAAAGCATAATCACTCAAAGAGTAGTAAATAGAAATGGCTAACTAGTGGGTTCCATCGTCTCTATGGTTACTTCTTAAACGGTGAGGTCCTCTCTATACACCGGAGCTCCTTACTTCATTTAATCAATGAATGCTATGGGTAACTTGTACAATTCACACTTTTTGGCTCTACCCCCCATGTCCAATAATAGATCTTTCACAATCAGAGACCTATCTTATACAGTAACGGTATTCAATTATGAAAATGAGTTGGGTAGCTGACCCTCTTAGTCCGTTCTTGGAAGCATAATTTTTTCCCTTTTCAAATAGGATTTTAACCGCTTAATGGATAAGCATTTGCTACCAATGGATACTTTTTTTTCATCTTAAATTACAAATGGAAGTGATTGGATTTGCACCAATGGAAACCATAAATTTGGTACACAGTAAGATATGTTAAATCTATCTTTTTTATTTTTTAGATAGTGAAGAGAAGTATTTACTGGTACTGATCATTGATACTGAAAAAGAAAGGGTTGACTTTTGTTTCAGCTCATGATCGGAACGAGTCGCACATACACCCTAGTACATGTTCCTCGACGTTGAGGACATCCCCCAAGAGCAGGGGATTTCGTGGCATTTCTGATTGGCTGTCTTGCCTTTCTAATAAGTTGTTTAATAGTTGGCATGCTAAACCATATACATAATGAGCTGGTTTAGATCGATCCTAACCGGATGAAATTCTAAATTCCTTCTTTTGATGTTGAATATTATATAGAAATAGAATATTAACCCCTTACCTTACCTTAAGGTTAACTTTTCTTAACTGAAGTGGTTAAGAAAAGTTAAGAAATAAGGAATAAGATAAGGAAGGGGGTTAAATCACTTAACTTTCAATTGTGAATTTGCGTTAAATCGATGCTATTCTGACAATGACATTATCCGATATTATCAACAATTCCATGATCTTTGGCTTCTGTTGCTGACATAAAACTATCTCTTTCCAGGTCGCGCCATATAGCAAACATGCTCTGGCCCGTTTGGTCTACATAAGCCGTTATGATGCTGTTGCGAATGCGTATTAGTTCGTCAGTTTCCATGGTATATTGTCCCGTTTTTTCGTCACAATAAGCGGAAGCGGGTTGATGCATCATTACCCTAGCGTGAGGGAATGCCGTACGTTTGGAACGTTTTCCTCCGACTAAGATAAAGGATGCCACTGAAGCGGCCAATGACACGCACGTTGTAGACACATTTAAGCATTGCATAGTATCGTAAAGAACTAGTCCGGGAACTACAGATCCACCAGAAGAGTTTATAAACAAAAAGATATCTCTGGTATCAAACTCCCCACCAAGATACAACATAAGAGAAACAAGTTGATTCGAGATCTCGCTCCCAACATCTTGGAATAAAAAAAGATTTCTTTGTTGATAAAGTCCGTTGTATAAATCAACCCAAGATGCATCTTCGTCTTCAGGCATTCTGAAAGGTACTTTTGGCATACCAAGCGGCATAAACTAAAAGAAAAAAGAATTAAATACTCAATTTCACTTTGATATGGAAGCGTAACAATGGATTTATTGTCTTAATACCATTGGTCTTTAGTTTATCCTATTTTTTATTTTAATCCTATTTTTATTTTATACATAGATTGAATAATAGTCAAGGTCATAAAAAAAAAGAAAACAGAATGAATGAAAAAGAATTCTTACGAATGTGCCCTTTGAATGATGAACAAATATGGGCACATTCGTTCATAGAAAATGAGATTAACCCCCATTGCGTATTGATACTTATCGGATATAGAATAGATCTGCTTCTCTTTTTCTTCTTCTGAACCAGACTCTTCCATTACATTATTTAGTAAATTAAATATCGAACAAAGCGTAATCTTTTCTCCGAAATAGTCCACCGAGGGGGAGGTACGTAGCCTATTCCAATGCAATAAAGTTACAGAGTGTCTATTTTTCGTTGATAAAGGGGTATTTCCATGGGTTTGCCTTGGTATCGTGTTCATACCGTCGTATTGAATGATCCTGGCCGTTTGCTTTCTGTTCATATAATGCACACAGCCCTGGTTGCTGGTTGGGCCGGTTCGATGGCTCTATATGAATTAGCAGTTTTTGATCCTTCTGACCCCGTTCTTGATCCAATGTGGAGACAGGGTATGTTTGTTATCCCCTTCATGACTCGTTTAGGAATAACCAATTCATGGGGCGGTTGGAGTATTACAGGGGGGACTATAACCAATTCGGGTATTTGGAGTTACGAAGGTGTAGCCGGAGCACATATTGTGTTTTCTGGCTTGTGCTTCTTGGCAGCTATTTGGCATTGGGTGTATTGGGATCTGGAAATTTTTAGCGATGAGCGCACAGGAAAACCTTCTTTGGATTTGCCCAAGATCTTTGGAATTCATTTATTTCTCTCAGGAGTGGCTTGTTTTGGTTTTGGCGCATTTCATGTAACAGGATTATATGGTCCTGGAATATGGGTGTCCGATCCTTATGGGCTAACTGGAAAGGTACAACCTGTAAATCCAGCATGGGGTGTGGAAGGTTTTGATCCTTTTGTTCCGGGAGGAATAGCCTCTCATCATATTGCAGCGGGGACATTGGGCATATTAGCGGGCTTATTCCATCTTAGTGTTCGCCCGCCCCAACGTTTATACAAAGGATTACGTATGGGAAATATTGAAACCGTCCTTTCCAGTAGTATCGCTGCTGTCTTTTTTGCGGCTTTTGTTGTTGCTGGAACTATGTGGTATGGTTCATCAACGACTCCCATCGAATTATTTGGTCCTACTCGTTATCAATGGGATCAGGGATACTTCCAGCAAGAAATATATCGAAGGGTTAGTGCTGGGCTAGCCGAAAATCAAACTTTATCCGAAGCTTGGTCTAAAATTCCCGAAAAGTTGGCTTTTTATGATTACATTGGCAATAATCCGGCGAAAGGGGGATTATTCAGGGCGGGTTCAATGGACAACGGGGATGGGATAGCCGTTGGGTGGTTAGGACACCCTATCTTTAGAGATAAAGAAGGGCGTGAACTTTTTGTTCGTCGTATGCCTACTTTTTTTGAAACATTTCCGGTTGTTTTGGTAGACGGAGATGGAATTGTTAGAGCCGATGTCCCTTTTAGAAGGGCAGAATCAAAGTATAGTGTTGAACAAGTAGGTGTAACTGTTGAGTTCTATGGTGGCGAACTTAATGGCATAAGTTATAGCGATCCTGCTACTGTGAAAAAATATGCTAGACGTGCTCAATTGGGTGAAATTTTTGAATTAGATCGTGCTACTTTGAAATCTGATGGTGTTTTTCGTAGCAGTCCAAGAGGTTGGTTTACTTTTGGACATGCCTCGTTTGCTCTGCTCTTCTTTTTCGGGCACATTTGGCATGGTGCTAGAACCCTGTTCAGAGATGTTTTTGCTGGTATTGATCCGGATTTGGATGCTCAAGTAGAATTTGGAGCATTCCAAAAACTTGGAGATCCAACTACAAGAAGACAAGTAGTTTGATTCAAGATTGCTTTGTCATTTTGGCTTCTATTTTTTCTTTTCTGTTTGTGATTTGACATAGGCTTAGGTTGCTGGAAAAATCTTGATTTCAATCACTACCTTTTTATCCCCGCTTTTTCTCCAGGAGATGATCCAAAATAAACAGGCATGGAAGCTATAATTGTAAACCACAATCGAATTTATGGAAGCATTGGTTTATACATTTCTTTTAGTATCGACTCTAGGGATCATTTTTTTCGCTATCTTTTTTCGAGAACCGCCTAAAGTTCCAACTAAAAAATGAAATGATTTTTCATTCCCTCAGTTAAAGTAATGAGCCTCAAAATATTCTATTTTGAGGCTCATTATTTTAACTAGTCCCCGTGTTCCTCGAATGGATCTCTTAGTTGTTGAGAGGGTTGCCCAAAGGCAGTATATAAGGCGTACCCAGTAAAACTTACAAGTAAACCAGATATAGAAATGGCGACTAAGGTTGCTGGTTCCATTATTATAAAATTTCAAGACCACAATGGATCTATGATAAGATCGTTTATTTACAACGGAATGGTATACAAAGTCAACAGATCTCATTGAATACAAAATAAGATTTATTATGGCTACACAAACTGTTGAGGGTAGTTCTAGATTTAATCCAAGGCCAAAGCCAACTACTATAGGGTCTTTTTTGAAACCATTGAATTCGGAATATGGTAAAGTGGCCCCTGGATGGGGAACGACTCCTTTGATGGGTATTGCAATGGCTCTATTTGCAGTATTCCTATCTATTATTTTGGAGATTTATAATTCTTCTGTTTTACTGGATGGAATTGCGATGAATTAGATTCACAAGAACTGCGAAGCCTGAGTTTTTCAATCAAAAAAAAGCGAATAGGTCTCGTATTTTAGCCCATGTTTTTTGGCAGTTCGACCGCAAAATTTCTTTTTTTTTCTGTATTTCCGGAATATGAGTGTGCGACTTGTTATAATTGATCCTATTGATAGTACAGAAAAAGGGATCTGTCGTCTTGATAGAGATCGTTTTAGCCCGTCGAATATTCATTTTAGTATCTGGAGCACGGAATATATGAAATAGATCACGAAGTGTTCGAACTACGATTCATATTTAATATTCAAACCAAACCTCGCAGCCGGACTAAAAAAAAAAAATTAAAAGAAAATGAATTCTAAATAGAAAGATTTTTTATTCTTTCAAATTCTAATTTCTTTATGTTTATTTTGATCAAAGGACAAAGCTTTCTTTCTATTGTTCTATCTAATCATTAAATAAGTTGATGATTCAACGGTTCTTACTCAGGGAATCTTTGTGCTTAGTTTCAAGATTTTTTTATTGAATTATCGTGGTTCTAGTATGAATCTGGGGTTTCAATTGATTCATAGGGTCTTAACAAGATAATGCCTATCAATAATAAAGTCAATAATCACTAATAAAGAAAAAAAGTGATATTCCAATAATAAATCAAATCAAAGAAAAAAAATTAGGTAGGTAAAGAGAAGATTCAAGAGGCCTGTAATGATCAACATAAAGACGAATGCGCCGACTTGAGTTTTTGGCATTCTAATTACAAAGAAAAGAAGGGCTATTTTTACTTGTTTGTATCTTTTCTTTAGATAAAAAAGATTGAATGAAAGGGTGAAGAAGTTTCAAACTTTCAATTCTGTCTTCCTTTCCGTCAGCCAGTATTGGAGTGTTTTTTTTTTTGAGCCGTACGAGATGAAATTCTCATATACGGTTCTAAGAGGGGGAGTCCTCGTTCTTGGTTTACCTATCTCAATAAAGTCTATGATTGGTTCGAAGAACGTCTCGAGATTCAGGCGATTGCAGATGATATAACTAGTAAATATGTTCCTCCTCATGTTAACATATTTTATTGTCTAGGAGGAATTACGCTTACTTGTTTTTTAGTACAAGTAGCTACAGGGTTTGCTATGACTTTTTACTATCGTCCAACTGTGACTGAGGCCTTTGCTTCTGTTCAATACATAATGACTGAAGCTAACTTTGGTTGGTTAATCCGATCGGTTCATCGATGGTCGGCAAGTATGATGGTCTTAATGATGATCCTGCACGTATTTCGTGTTTATCTCACGGGTGGTTTTAAAAAACCTCGGGAATTAACTTGGATTACGGGCGTAGTTCTGGGTGTATTGACGGCATCTTTTGGTGTAACAGGTTATTCTCTACCTCGGGACCAAATTGGCTATTGGGCAGTTAAAATTGTAACAGGCGTACCGGACGCTATTCCAGTAATAGGATCGCCTTTGGTAGAGTTATTACGTGGAAGTGCTAGTGTAGGACAATCCACTTTGACCCGTTTTTATAGTTTACACACTTTTGTATTACCTCTTCTTACTGCCGTATTTATGTTAATGCATTTCTTAATGATACGTAAGCAAGGCATTTCTGGTCCTTTATAAAGAATATAGATCAGATCATAGATATTTTGAATTTATTATTTATCTTATTATATTATTTATCTTATTAGTTGGAGGAGGAATATATATATATATATAGTATTTCATTGCTACAAATATGGATTATTAAAAAAAAAAAAATAAGACATGTGTTTGGATATTTCCTTTCAACTCTACAAGATTCTATTATTTATTTGACATGAATAGTTGAGGGGAATTCTCCGAAGAGAAAGTGGATTATGGGAGTGTGTGACTTGAACTATTGATTGGAGCCGTGCAGAAGTATTTCTTTCTCTGCTACATTAGAATTCACAACCAAATGTATCTTTGTTCCAACCGCCGTGTAAGTTCCATACCATACAAAGGATAGGCTGGTTCACTTGAAGAGAATCTTTTCTATGATCAGACCTGACCGATATCTTGCATGAACGGGCTCCGTAAGATCCAGTAGAATAAGGGATTTGGCCCAATCAAAATTCATATGTTTTAGCTTTTTTTTTTTACTTTTTTTATTATTTCTTACATAGTATGGAAATGCATTCATTTCCTCTGCATCGACCCGATTTATTATATATACTATCGGAGTGAAACAAAGGATCTAAAGAAGAGCAAAGGCTAGACTATATTAGTAACAAGTAAATCTTTTGTATGTGAAAAATATTGATCTTTTTGGGGGAGAAGAGCGAATCACAGGCAAGGTGTGAGACAACCCAGAAAGCACTTGATCATAATCAACTTTGTAAGCCAAGCCTACTTGGGTATTGAGCATTTTTTTACCTGTAAGAATTGAATTTCTTGGAATGTATAGTTTCAAATTTTGAAACTTGAATCGGATAACTTTTTTCTTATCTATAATTAGATGGAATATAGAATCATTTATATATGTATGGATAAGATATAGATTTAGTTTATTATGTATCCATTTGTGTCCATTTGATTCGATTGGTTCTTGCTTGAGCCGGATGATGAAAAATTATCATGTCCGGCTCTGTCGGGGGATGGATTTATAAGAATTCACCTATCCCAATAACAAAAAACCCTGATTTGAACGATCCTGTATTAAGGGCTAAATTAGCTAAAGGTATGGGTCATAATTATTATGGAGAACCCGCATGGCCAAATGATCTTTTATATATTTTTCCCGTAGTAATTCTCGGTACTATTGCCTGTAATGTAGGCTTAGCCGTTCTAGAACCTTCAATGATTGGTGAACCCGCGGATCCATTTGCAACTCCTTTGGAAATACTACCCGAATGGTATTTTTTTCCCGTATTTCAAATACTTCGTACAGTACCTAACAAGTTATTGGGTGTTCTTTTAATGGTTTCAGTGCCTGTGGGATTATTAACAGTACCCTTTTTGGAAAATATTAATAAATTCCAAAATCCATTTCGCCGTCCGGTAGCAACAACCGTCTTTTTGATTGGTACTGCAGTAGCCCTGTGGTTGGGCATTGGAGCAACATTGCCAATTGATAAATCCCTAACTTTAGGTCTTTTTTAATTTTAAATGGATTCGCTTATTAAATTCAGTCAATTGTAAGTAAAATAACACGGTGTGTGTATCTAGGGAGAATTCACTTTCACTTTGAAGTGACTATTCCCTAGATACATTATTTATTCAATTCTGGCCCGACTATATAGATTCGGATTGTGCTGAAGATTGAATGAAAACCTATTCTTTTTTGTAAATCAATTTCAAAATGCTTTTTTACTTCTTTTCTATAATGTCCAATATCTGTTTTACATCTTCTCTGTGAAAATGTTCAATTTTCATAAGGTCTTCCTGGCTCTTATTCAAAAGGTCGAAAAATGTATGTATATTGGACGTTTTAAGACAATTATAGATTCTGGGAGGCAACTCTGATTGGTCAATAAAAAAAAATTTCAATGCTATTTCTTTTTTCTTTTTTCTTAGTTTAGTTAATTTATCATAAAAAGGAAAAAAAGGTAAACTAACCTTGTGTTGAATGTTCTCTAAATGTGACTTTTCCTCTTCCGCATGTAGAAAAGGAATAAATAAGTCAATCAAATTCCGGGAAGCTTCGTGAAGTGCTTCTTTAGGAGTTAAACTTCCATTTGTCCATATTTCGAGAAAAAGTATTTCTTGTTTTTTATTACCATTCCCATAAGAATGAATACTATGATTTACATTTCGAACCGGCATGAATACAACATTATCTATAGGATAACTTTTGTCGTGAAAGTTATTTGGCGTTTTTATACCGTATCCTCTATTCCTTTCAATTTGTAATCCAATACACAAATAAATTGGTTCTGTTAGGCTAGCTATATGCTGTGTATTATCAATTATTTCCACAGAGGGCGGTAAGATGATGTCTTGAGAAGTTACATATCCGGGACCTTTGACACAAATAAATGCCTTGCGAGTTCCATACAGATTACTTCTCAATACAATTTCTTTCAAATTCATTAAAATTTCATGTACCGATTCTTGAATACCCGCTATGCTAGAATATTCATGTGGTACTTTCTCAGATTTTGCGCGTGTAATACATGTTCCTTCTATTTCTCCAAGCAAAGCCCTTCGCATCGCAATGCCTATTGTGTCGGCCTGGCCTTTCATAAGCGGAGATAGAATAAAGCGTCCATAATAAAGACGTTTACTATCTATTCTTGATTCAACACACTTCCACTGTAGTGTCCGAGTAGATACTTTTACTTTCTCTCGAACCATAGTAATATTCTTTTTGTCTTTGATCAACTCATTAAATCATTTATTTCTCTTGAAATCTCTTTAGTCTTTTTTTTTTTATTCCTACACACGTCTTTTTTTAGGAGGTCTACAGCCATTATGTGGCATAGGAGTTACATCCCGTACAAAATTTAATACTAAACCACTTCTACGGATAGCTCGTAATGCTGCATCTCTTCCGAGACCCGGACCTTTTATCATAACTTCTGCTCGTTGCATACCTTGATCCACTACTGCTCGAATAGCATTTCCTGCTGCGATTTGAGCAGCAAAGGGCGTCCCTCTTCTTGTACCCCTGAATCCACAAGTACCGGCAGAGGACCAAGAAATCACCCGACCCCTTACATCTGTAACAGTAATAATGGTGTTATTGAAACTTGCTTGAACATGAATAACTACCTTTGGTATTCTACGTGCATCCTTACGTGAACCAATGCGCACATTCCTGCGTGAACCGACTTTTGGTATAGGTTTTGCCATATTTTATCATTTTATAAAAATAAGTCAGAGATATATGGATATATCCATTTCATGTCAAAATAGATCTTCTATATTTTATTTGTTTATCCTTTTCTTTAAAATTGAAGATTGCTTTAGCAGTCTCTTTTTTTTTTTTACTAGAAGAATTATCCTTGTCTTTGTTTATGTCTCGGGTTGGAACAAATTACAATAATTCGTCCCCTCCTGCGGATTAGCCTACATTTTTCACAAATTTTACGAACAGAAGCCCTTATTTTCATAGCTGTTATTCCTTAATCCCGAATTCGTTGGAAGAAAATAAGTTTCTTGAAATTTTTGAACCCTCAAACGAGCCCCCTGAAAGGAATCTTGAAGTTGAAAAAACCACTTAATTATTCTAACCCTTGTTAGGGATTTTAACAATTATATGTCCGGGGGGGTTGAATCATAATGATTTACTTTAAATCAATTGAAATTGAATTTTTACCCTATCTACTTATAATATGTATACGTATAAAAAACTTCTTTTGGTCGTTTCTAAAGCATAATCTACAATCATATATTCATTATCCAAAGGAATCTCGACCATATCATTGAGAAAAAATTCATGAAGGTTTAATTACTGAATTTTTTTTTTTGTTCTTTCATTCCAGTTCCAAGTACTTCGAAGTATCAACTAATGTAGCACAGGAGGAGTCATAGTAATATTTAGTCGACAATTTGCCCTTTTCTTTTTTTTTTTTCACAAATAAGAAGGTTTCAGATACAATTCGGATATTATATCTATAATATATGGATTGATTACCATATATAACACAAAATTTCTCCGCCGATTCCTTCTAGTCGAGCGTCTCGGTCTGTCATTATACCTTGAGAAGTAGAAAGAATTACAATACCTATCCCGCCTAATATTCTAGGAATATTTTGATAGTTAGAATAGATTCGTAGACCGGGTCGGCTTATCCGTTTTAAATTTAAAGTAGTTTGATATGGTCCTTTCCTATTTCTTCTATGTTGTAGGGTTAAAACAAAAAAGTCTTTATTGCTTTCCTGATGTTTTCTTACGTTCTCGATAAAACCTTCTCGTAAAAGTATTTTAACAATGGTTTCGGTGATTTTAGTTGATGCTATTCGAATCGTTCCTTTTCTATTCATGTCAGCATTTCGTATAGAGGTTATTATTTCAGCAATAGGATCCCTCCCCATCGTAAATTCTTCTTTCTCCCGAATTTTGATATAATCAACATGTTTTTTGATTTATTAGTATTAAAGGTATATGCATAAGACATAATATAATCTACTTGAGACATAATCCACAACAAATCTATATAATTTCAAGAATTTCGTTTAAATAGAGAATTCTATTGAAGTTATCATCTTATACTTATAATACTTCAGGAGCTAATGAAACGATTTTAGTGAAATTTAACTGTCTCAATTCCCGGGCGATTGCTCCAAAAATTCGAGTTCCTTTTGGATTTCCTTCTTGATCAATTACAACTGCAGCATTGTCATCATATCGTATTATAATACCGTTGTCACGCTTGAGTTCTTTACAAGTACGTACAATTACAGCTCTGATCACTTCTGATCTTTCCAGAGGTGTATTGGGTATTGCTTCCTTGATTACAGCAACAATAACGTCACCAATATGAGCATATCGGCGATTACTGGCTCCTATGATTCGAATACACATCAATTTTTGGGCTCCGCTGTTATCTGCTACATTCAAAATGGTCTGAGGTTGAATCATTTTTGAATCTCTTCTTTCAATGCAACAAAGGACGAAGAAAAAAAGAAATATTGTTTGTCAAAAAAAGAAAATCCACAATTGTTTTTGAATTTCTAAGACCTCTTTCTCTTGGTTTTCTATATTTCTATCCTGAAATAATGAATTGAGTTTTTATAGGCATTTTTGATGCTGCAATTAAAATAGCCTTTCTGGCTATATTTTCGGCCACTCCACCCATTTCATAAAGGATTTTACCAGGTTTAACGACAGCTACCCAATATTCGGGAGATCCTTTGCCCGAACCCATGCGTGTTTCCGTAGGTCTTACTGTAACTGGTTTGTCTGGAAATATACGTACCCATATTTTTCCACCCCGTCGTATATTTCGTGTCATTGCGCGCCGGCCGGCTTCTATTTGTCTAGATGTAATCCAAGCAGGTTCAAGTGCTTGAAGAGCATATCGGCCAAAACAAATACGATTGCCGCTACAAGATATTCCTTTCAGTCTTCCTCTATGTTGTTTACGGAATCTGGTTCTTTTCGGGTTATAGTTGATGTCTCTTTCTCAATTCCATCTCTACTACAGAACTGGACATGAGCAATTTCTTCTCATCCAGCTCCTCGCAAAAAAGAAAAAAAGTTTTAATAATAATAATTAATAAATAAAACTCCATTTTTTTTTTTTAATAAAAAAGAGATTGAATCATGGGATTCTTTAAAATCAGATTTCATTCAATCTATTCTAAATTTGTATATTATATTTAAATAAAATATATAGAATTCAATCTGGATTTTATTTTCATTTATAGATAATTAATGTCTTGTTATAAGGAATGCTTTTTTTTTGCATTTTGCATCATATTCATTTCATATTGGATCA